TGACTACTTTCTGATATTTTATCATATTCTAATTCTATTCATTTTTATTCGATCTTCCCGGAGTTCATTCTCCGGGCAACTCCGTTTAACCGGTGGATTCTTTCCAACCTACTTCTTTTATGATCTCATTGGAAATCATATAAAGACAATTCCTATTTGATATAGCTATTTGTGCAAGTATTTTACGATTAAGAAGCAACTGTCTCTTGTACAGATCATTTATTAATCTACTATAACTATAGCATACCCCCCTTTCACGAATTGCTGCATTTATTCGAGTGATCCACAAACGACGAAAGTTTATTTTTTGCCTATCCCTATCCCGATGAGCCGAAACCAAAGCTCTTATTTTTTGTTGAGTAATAGTTCGAGTAAGTCTTGAATGAGCCCCCCGAAAGCTTGATGCAAATAAACGAATTTTTGTTCTACGTCTCCGAGCGATATATCCCCGTCTAATTCTGGTCATTGAATAAATGAAACTTTAACGAATAACTAATAGATTTCCTTTCTTTCAGTTATTCTTTTGCCCCTTTCCTAGTATATTAATAACAAAACGGATTTTTCCAATGTATAAACTAAAAATTCCAATGGCTTTCGCTACTATAACCTTCCCAACCACGATTTTTTATTTTTTTATAGGCATTTCACCTCGAAATACGAAATTGTACTATACTAGGTTAAAAAAAATAGCAATGATAACTAAATAGTGGATTCCATCGTTTCTATGGTTACTTCTTAAACGGTGAGGTCTTCTCTATACACCGGAGCCCTTACTTCATTTAATCAATGTTATTGCTAACTTGTATAGTTCACATTCTTCGGCTCTACCCATGAATTATCCAGTAATAGGTCTTTCACAACGAGCTCTACCTATACAGTAACGGTATTTAATTATGAAAGTTGGCTGGGTAGCTGACCCTGTTAGTCCGTTCTTGCAAGAGGGGTCTATGTTACTAAGATTTCCTCCGCTTAATGGATAACCATTTGCTACCAATGGAGAATTACTTCTCATCTTGAATTGAGGTGAGTGGTTTTACACCAATAGAAACCATAAATTTCATACACAATAAAAGGGATATGACCCCATTTTCTTATTTTTAGATAGTAAATGTAGTTTGTTTTTCCGTTCTATCCTATTTGATCATTGATATTCGAACATTGTTCTCTTTCCTTTGTTCTAGTTTATGATCTGAACGAGTCGCACATACACCCTAGTACATGTTCCTCGACGCTGAGGGCATCCCCGAAGCGCGGGGGATTTTGTGACATTTCTGATTGGCTGTCTTGTATTTCTAATAAGTTGTTTAATCGTTGGCATGTTGAATCATATACATAATGGGCTGGTTTAGATCGATCCTAACCGTATGATTATGAATGACTTTTATTCAATAGAATAGAATCGATAGATCAATAGAATCATTAATCAATAGATAGTAAATAAATAAAAGTCATAGAATATTAAACGCGGCAGGGTTCATTTTAAATCACGAATTGACGCGAAATTCAGGCTATTTATTGTCATTCAACCGCTACAAGATCAACAATTCCATAAGCTTGGGCCTCTGTTGCTGACATAAAAATATCTCTTTCCATGTCTTCGGATACAACCCAGAAGGGTTTCCCCGTTCTTTGTACATAAACCCTTGTCAGGGTTTCACGTAGTTTCAGCAGTTCTCCCACTTCCAGGATGAATTCTCCCGTTGCTACTTCAGAAAAAGAACCAGCGGGTTGATGGATCATTACCCTGGTGATATAAGATAAAAAAGGTTTCTCTATTTCGCATGATGAGGGGAAGATAAAAGAAAGATAAAAGAATAACAAGAAAAAAGATAGAATCGAACAACCGTACGGGCATTATGCATTGCATACGGCTCTACAATAAAATTGACCCTTACCTTCAAAAAAATAGGATCGATCAGACCCCGATCGGTAAATGATCAACTTACCACCCTTCTTTTCGGAGGAATTCAAAAATACTATGATGGCTCCGTTGCTTTCTATATTTATTATATTTTTTTGTTTGTCTGTGATTTGTCTGTCATTCAGCAATCCCAAGGTTGCTTTTTTGTTTGATCAAATAAACTAAGGAAAAAAGAATCTTTTTTTTTTTTTTTCGCTCTATACTATAAATATTGTTAAGAGACCTCTGGTGTGAAAAAAGTTTGTGACGCTGAACTGGACTTCCGATAATAAAATAGGAAATACCTTTTTCTCATATTACTCTCTCGATACATAATCTAATGTTTTGAAAACAAAATTTCTTATATCGAATTCAAAGTGCCATGCTATTATTACTTAAATATTCATATTTCATATGGCGAAGGCATAGTCTTCTTTTTTCTCTCAAATAAAAGCCTCATTGGCGCCAAGCGTGAGGGAATGCTAGACGTTTGGTAATTTCTCCTCCGACCAGGATAAAAGATCCCATTGAAGCGGCTGATCCCATGCATATTGTCTGTACATCTGGTTGTACAAATTGCATAGTATCATAAAGAGCCAC